GATTACAAGATGGTATATATTCTTTATAAAGGACCAGAAATACCTTGCTTACGTATCATTGGGAAGTGCATTAACATAAATACGGCGGTAAGAAGAGGTAATACAAAAGTGTGTAAACTATAAAAACGAGTCAAAGTGGATTGTCCTACACTAGCACTTCCGCGTAATAACTCTACCAGAGGCGAGCCTATTACAGGAATAGCGTCTGGTACGCCTGTTACAATTTTTACTGCCCAATAACCAATTTGGTCCCGAGGTAAGGAATAACCAGTTACACCAAAAGATGCGGTTAATACACCCAAAACCACACCTGTAACCCAAGTCAATTCACGAGGTTTTTTAAAGCCGCCGGTGAGATACACGCGAAATACGTGCAGGATCATCATTAGGACCATCATACTTGCCGACCATCGATGAACTGATCGGATTAACCAACCAAAATTAGCTTCAGTCATTATATATTGAACAGAAGCAAAGGCCTCCGTAACGGTCGGACGATAATAAAAAGTCATAGCAAACCCGGTAGCTACTTGTACTAAAAAACAAGTAAGCGTAATTCCCCCTAGACAATAAAATATGTTGACGTGAGGAGGAACATATTTACTAGTTATATCATCGGCAATTGCCTGAATCTCAAGACGTTCTTCGAACCAATCATAGATTTTATTGAGATAGGTAAATCAAGGGGACCCCCCCGGAGAACCGTATATGAAAATTTCATCTCGTACGGCTCAAACAGAAACACCCAAATACTAGTTCTAACGGATGTGTGTAATATAAAGTTTGAAATTTATTAATTCTATGATTTATGATTCAATTTTTTTTTGAAGATACTAAAGAATAAAAATCCGAAAGCTCTTCTTTGTGGTTATAATGCCAAAAAATCAAGTCGGCTCATTCGTCTATATATTGATCGTTATAGGCCTCTTGAATCTTCTATTTACCTATTTTCTTTGGTGTTATTTATGTGTAATGCGGCTTTACTGCTGTTTTCTTTATTATTGATAGGAATTCTCTTGTTAAGACCCTATGAATTGATTAAAACCTCAGATTCATACTAAAACCACGATGATTCAATAAAACCCTTTCAAACTAAGTCTAAGTCCCAAAATTCCCTGAGTAAGAACCATTGGATCATCACTTATTCAATGAATAGATATAATGACTAAAAATCCAAACCAAAGAAACCTTTGTTTTGTCCTTTGATCAAAATAAGCATAAACGAAAGTTTGAAAGAATAAAAATATTTCTATTTATAACTTCTAACTCTTTGAAAAAATTTTTTGAAGTCCGGACACGAGGTCTGACTATTAAGTATGAATCATAGTTCTAATAGTAATCTATTTCATATAGTCCGTGCTCCAGATACTAGAATGAATATCCGACGAAGTAAAACCATCTCTATCAAGATGACAGACCCATTCTCTGTACTATCCATAGGATCATTTATACCAAGTCACACACTCATATTCCGGAAATACAGAAACAAAGAAATTCCACGGTCAAACTACCAAAATAGAATGGGATAAAAATCAGAAACCTAAACGCTTCACTTTGTATTGAAAAAGCCAGTTAATGGTTCTTGTGAATCTAATTCATTGAAATTCCATCCAGTAAAATGGAAGAATTATAAATCTCCAAAATAATAGATAGGAATATCGCGAATAGAGCCATTGCGAGACCCATCAAAGGAGTAGTTCCCCACCCAGGAGCTACTTTACCATATTCTGAATTCAATGGTTTCAATAAACTCCCCGCATTAGTTCGTTTTGGGCGGCCAGATCTAGAACTACCTTCAACGGTTTGTGTAGCCATAATATTTTATATTCAGTAAGATCTGTTGACTTTGTATACCATTCCGTTGTAAATAAATGATCTTATCATAGATCCATTGTGGTCTTAAAACTTTATAATGTCTTAAAACTATATAATCATGGAAACAGCAACCCTAGTTGCCATCTTTTTATCTGGTTTACTTGTAAGTTTTACTGGGTACGCCTTATATACTGCTTTTGGGCAACCCTCTCAACAACTAAGAGATCCATTCGAGGAACACGGGGACTAGTTGAAGTACGGATCCTCCCAATATTGGGAGGATCCGTACTTCAATTGAGATAATGACAAATCATTTCACCTTTTTAGTTGGAACTTTAGGCGGGTCTCGAAAAAAGATAGCGAAAAAAATTATTCCTAGAGTTGAGACTAAAAGGAATGTATAAACCAATGCTTCCATAGATTCGATCGTGATTTACAATTATAGCTTCCATACCTGTTTATTTGGGATCGTCTCCCGGATAAATAAAGAACAAGAGTCAAAGAAAAGGCAGTGATTCAAATCAAGATTTATCTGGTACCCCATCTAAAAATCACAAAAAGAAAATCAAAATGAAAAGTAACAAGTAACAAAGCATATTGTATCAGACTACTTGTCTTCTTGTAGTTGGATCTCCAAGTTTTTGGAATGCTCCAAATTCCACTTGAGCATCTAAATCTGGATCAATACCAGCAAAAACATCTCGAAACAAGGTTCTAGCACCATGCCAAATGTGTCCGAAGAAGAAGAGCAAAGCAAACGAAGCATGTCCAAAAGTAAACCAACCCCGTGGACTGCTACGAAAAACACCATCGGATTTCAAAGTAGCACGATCTAATTCAAAAATCTCACCCAATTGAGCACGTCTAGCATATTTTTTCACAGTAGCGGGATCGCTATAACTGACTCCGTTGAGTTCGCCACCATAGAACTCGACAGTTACACCTACTTGTTCGACACTATATTTAGATTCCGCCCTTCTAAAAGGAACATCGGCTCTAACAATTCCGTCTCCGTCTACCAAAACAACCGGAAATGTTTCAAAAAAAGTAGGCATACGACGTACAAAAAGTTCGCGCCCCTCTTTATCTCTAAAGATAGGATGTCCTAACCACCCAACAGCTATTCCATCCCCGTTGTCCATTGAGCCCGCTCTGAATAACCCCCCCTTTGCCGGATTATTGCCGATGTAATCATAAAAAGCTAGTTTTTCGGGAATTTTAGACCAAGCTTCAGATAAACTTTGATTTTCAGCCAACCCAGCACCAATTCTTCGATATATTTCTTGTTGGAAGTATCCTTGATCCCATTGATAACGAGTGGGACCAAATAATTCAATCGGGGTAGTTGCTGAACCATACCACATAGTTCCAGCAACTACAAAAGCGGCAAAAAAGACAGCAGCAATACTACTGGAAAGGACGGTTTCAATATTTCCCATACGTAATCCTTTGTATAGGCGTTGAGGTGGACGTACACTAAGATGGAATAGACCCGCCAATATGCCCAAGGTCCCTGCTGCAATATGATGAGAGGCTATTCCTCCCGGAACAAAAGGATCAAAACCCTCCACACCCCACGCTGGATTTACGGATTGTACCCTTCCAGTTAGTCCATAAGGATCGGACACCCATATTCCAGGACCATACAATCCTGTTACATGAAATGCACCAAAACCAAAGCAAGCCACCCCTGATAGAAATAAATGAATTCCAAAGATCTTAGGCAAATCCAAAGAGGGTTTTCCTGTACGTTCATCAGTAAATATTTCTAGATCCCAATACACCCAATGCCAGATAGCTGCCAAAAAGCACAAGCCCGAAAACACAATATGTGCCCCGGCCACACCTTCGTAACTCCAAATACCCGGATTCGTTACAGTACCCCCTGTGATACTCCAACCGCCCCATGAATTGGTTATTCCTAAACGAGTCATGAAGGGTATAACGAACATACCCTGTCTCCACATTGGATCAAGAACAGGATCAGAAGGATCAAAAACTGCTAATTCGTATAGAGCCATCGAACCGGCCCAACCAGCAACCAGAGCTGTATGCATTATATGGACAGAAATCAAACGACCGGGATCATTCAATACGACGGTATGAACACGATACCAAGGCAAACCCATGGAAATACCCCTTTATCAATGAAAAATAGACACAATGTAACTTTATTGCATTGGAAAAAACTATGCTGTGGACCCTCTTTTTAGTGGATTATCTTGGGGAAAGAATTAATATTTGTTTGATTTGTTTGATTCTTTTCAATTACTTTTAGTAATAATGAAACTATTTTGTTTGTAGGAACAAAAAGAAGCAGATCTATTCTACACCCGATAAGTACCAATACGCAATGGTAGGGGAGTTGATACCATTTTATATGAGTGAATGTATATATATATTTGTTCATCATTCAAAGGACTTATTTGTAATAATTTTCCTTTATTCATTTTGTCTTCTTTATCTTTTTTTATGAACTTAGTCAATCTATGGATAAAATATGATAAAGGCCAATATTAGTAGGACACTAAATCCATTGTTACGCTTTCACATCAAAGTGAGATATAGTACTTAATTTTTCTTTTATTTAATGCCTATTGGTGTTCCAAGAGTACCTTTTCGAAGTCCTGGAGAGGAAGATGCATTGTGGATTGACATATAGTGCGACTTGTCAGATATATTGGGTCATATGGTATTTCCCCATTCTCTTCCCCGATCGAGATATCCTCCCCTTCGCCCAAGAAAGATTGATTGAATTATCAAAAATTTGGAGCGTGAAGTTCAATTAGATCCATTTTTTCGGGAGGGTATACAGATTAATATTATCAATTAGAATAATTTATGGTTATCTTGGTTAGGCCAATAAAATGAAGTATCCAGGCTCCGTTTAGAAAAAAACCGGTAATAAATCTATTTATGATTACTATTTCTATCATATTCTATTTCTTTATATATTTATAATAGACGTGATCTCAAACTGTTAATCAATCGAGTAATATGATGAATGCATTGAATATCTGTTGTAAGACATGAAATAAATTGTAAAAAGGAAGTCATAGCAAAAGGACGTGGTATTGGGGCATTTGTCATATATGTGCAAATCCAAATCGGGCGGATCTTTACTCGGAGTAGAGCATAAACCTAAAAAAATTGAAGAAGCCCATTCAGGAACAAGAAAATTACATCGCGATTGAGATTGTATCTCGATGAAACAATACATCAATGAAAAGTTAGTTAGATAAATTTAGTAATTTTTTTTATAGATAAACAAAACAGGCCAAAACCCATCTTTTTTGAAAAATGAAAGAAAAGCCCCTTTTTATAAGTTAAAAGCCTGGTATGAAAAAAAAAAAAAATAAAAGAAAGCGCTAGAATCTACATCTACACATTGATTCTTTTTTTTTTTTTCGTTATTTTTGTTGAACCGTATGCATCAAAAGGTGCATGTACGGTTTCTAAGGGATACAACTTTATCCCAATCAACCGACTTTATCGAGAAAGATTACTTTTTTTAGGCCAAGGGGTTGATAGCGAGATCTCGAATCAACTTATTGGTCTTATGGTATATCTCAGTATAGAGGATGATACCAAAGATCTATATTTGTTTATAAATTCTCCTGGCGGATGGGTAATACCCGGAGTAGCTATTTATGATACTATGCAATTTGTGCGACCAGATATACAGACAATATGCATGGGATTAGCCGCTTCAATGGGATCTTTTATTCTGGTCGGAGGAGAAATTACCAAACGTCTAGCATTCCCTCACGCTTGGCGCCAATGAGTTTTTTATTTGATTTGAGAGAAAAAAGAAGACTATGCCTTCGCGCTATATGAAATATGAATATTAAGTAATAATAGCATGGCACTTCGAATTCGATATGATAAATTTTTTTAACCCTTAAATTATGTATCGAAAGAGTAGTATGAGATAAAAGGTATTTCCGATTTTATCTAATCTATCGGGAGGCCTATTTCAGCGTCACAAACTTTTTTGTTTTCACGCCGGGAGGCTCTTAACAATATTTAGGTTATGAAAGAATATGAAAATAAAAAAAATCTTGTTTTTTTATTTGAAAAAAAAAAAAAAAAGAAACTTTGGGATTGCTAAATAACAGACGAAATAAATATATAAAGCAACGGAGCCATCATAGTATTTTTGAACTACTCCAAAAACAAAAAGAAGGGTGGTTATTGGATCATTTACCAACCCGAGTCTGATAGACCCTATATTTAATTTATTTGATATTTAAGTAAGGTAAAAACGAATTCCATTATAGAGCCGTATGCAATGCGTAAAAGATGCCTGTACGGTTGTTCAATTCTATATTTTATTATTCTTTATCTCTTCACCTTATCATCATGCGAGATAGAATAAACATTTATTATGTTATATCATCAGGGTAATGATCCATCAACCTGCTAGTTCTTTTTATGAGGCACAGACGGGAGAATTTATCTTGGAAGCGGAAGAACTTTTGAAGCTGCGCGAAACCGTCACAAGGGTTTATGTACAAAGGACAGGCAAACCCTTATGGGTTGTATCCGAAGATATGGAAAGAGATGTTTTTATGTCAGCAACAGAAGCCCAAGCTCATGGAATTGTTGATCTTGTAGCGACTGAATAAAAAAGAAAAAATAACAAAAATTTCAGACGAATTGGTGATTTGAGATTTTATCTTCTTACCGGATTTAATATTCTATTCATTAATCTATTAATATAGAAATAAAATAATTCATAATCATCCGGTTAAGATCGATCTAAACCAGCCCATTATGTATATGATTCAATATGCCAACTATTAAACAACTTATTAGAAACACAAGACAGCCAATCAGAAATGTCACGAAATCCCCCGCTCTTGGGGGATGTCCTCAGCGACGAGGAACATGTACTAGGGTGTATGTGCGACTCGTTCAGATCATGGGCTAGGACAAAAGAAAGAAAACAATTGATCCAGTATCAACGATCAGTACCAGTGAATAGACTAGAATGGAAGAACTCCATTCAATATCTAAAAATCAAAAAGATCTATCCTTCTATTGTGGTATCAAATGTATGGTTTCCGTTGGTGCAAATCCAATTAACTCCGTTTTAAATTTAAGATGAGAAAGAATTCTCCATTGATAGCAAATGATATCCATTAAGCAGGGGAAATACTATTTTAAAAAGCAGAAAAATTATGCCTTACTCTTGCAAGAACGGACTAACAGGGTCAGCTACTCAGCTAATCTTCATAATTAAATACCGTTACTGTATAAGTAGATCTCATTGTGAAAGACCTCGTACTGGATAATTATGGGTAGAGCCAAAGAGTGTGAACTGTACAAGTTAACAATAACATTGATTAAACGAAAGAAGGGCTCCGGTGTATAGAGAGGACCTCACCGTTTAAGAAGTAACCATAGAAACGATGGAACCCACTATATCCATTTATATTTACTACTTTTATGTGTTTTTGATACCTAATATCAATACAATTTTTTTCTAGGCATTTCACCTAGAAAAAAAAAAAAAAAATCGTGGTCGGGAAGGTTATAGTAGCAAAAGCCATTGGAATTTAAATTTTATACATTGGAAGAATCCGTTTTGTTATTAATAGACTAGGATACGGGAAGGGAATAACTGAAAGAAAGGAAATCGATTAGTTATTCATCAAAGTTTCATTTATTCAATGACCAGAATTAAACGAGGGTATATAGCTCGAAGACGTAGAACAAAAATTCGTTTATTTGCATCAACCTTTCGAGGGGCTCATTCAAGACTTACTCGTACTATTACTCAACAGAAAATAAGAGCTTTGGTTTCGGCTCATCGGGATAGAGGTAGACAAAAGAGAGATTTTCGTCGGTTGTGGATCACTCGGATAAATGCAGTAATTCGCGAGAATAAAGTATACTTTAGTTATAGTAAATTTATACACAATCTGTACAAGAGACAGTTACTTCTTAATCGTAAAATACTTGCACAAATAGCTATATTAAATAAGAGTTGTCTTTATATGATTTCCAATGAGATCATAAAATAAAGAGATTGGAAGGAATCCGTTGGAATAGTTTAAATGGAGTTCCCTGGAGAATGAACTCTGGGAAGGTAGAGTAGAAATTAGTATGATAAAATATGATAAAGTCATCAAAATGAAGAAAGACGTTAAATAAAAAATATTTATTCCTCTTCTCCCATTTTTTTTCTTACGACAGGACATTTCGATTTTACGATTTTTCGAACAAAAAAAAAACGTCAATCCGCATTTGAGTTTGGATTGGAATTTTATTTTGATTCAATTCAATTGAAGAGTCAACCTATTTTTTTTCTGGTTCTAAGACCAGCAGCTCTAGCGGTTGACTCGCTTCTTTCAAATTGTTTCTCATTATTAAGAAAAGGTAACGGAGATAAAATACGAGCTTGTTTTATAGCAATAGTAATTAATCGTTGTTGTTTTAAGGTCAATCTATTCACCCGTCTAGATAATATTTTTCCTTGTTCGCTAATAAATCGACTAATTAAACTCATGTTTCTATAATCAATTCGATCCCCCGATTGGATCGGAGGCAAACGCCTACGAAAAGATCGCTTAGATTTAAGAAAGATTCGCTTGGATTTATCCATGGTTTGTTTATTCCTTATCCTGAAAATCCCAATCCTATTTCTTAATTCTACATCATCTTTGATCCGATCGAAATAGGATTTGGTTTGTTTCTATTTATTTGTTTATATTTATTTCTATTTAAATAAATTCAAAAATAAATTATATATATATATTGTTATATATAATATGTAATTTTTCATCTTCCTTGGAAGACTGACACACGAGCGATCGGTTCGATCTATTTCTTTATCTCCCCATGAATCGTATGTTTGTAACAACAGGGACAGAATTTTCTCAATTCCAATCGACTAGGCGTATTGTGTCGATTCTTTTGAGTAATATATCTGGAAATGCCCATTGATTCCTTATTAACACGATTTCGAACACAACTGGTACATTCCAAAATAACCGTTACTCGGACATCTTTACCCTTAGCCATGAACCTCCTTTGGTTTTTGATTCACTCAATTCTTTAATTTTCCGACCCGAAGAAGAAAGGACACAAAAATAGAAGCAGGTAACTCGAAATCAAATTATGAAAGAAATATTTTGTTGCAATCAATATCAATATAGTAATAAATAATAAGTAATATAATTATTTCTAACTATATTTATAATTTTTAATTGCCGTACAGTATTTCATTTTCAGTTAAGTATCTTGTATGATATTGTTGCCCCAACCACCGCATTTCCATTCTATTATTAATTTGAGCCTGAGCCCGAGTTCATAGTTTCACTGAGGGTGAAACCGCTTTTTCTTTGTTTTTTTTTTTTTTTTTAGAAAGAATAAGTAAAAAAAGAAAAAAAGAAAAAACAAAGAAAAAAAGAAGGGAGGGGTAGGGATTAGTTACAGATATTTGATTGTATCTCTAATCTTCTTCCCCCTTCCCATATCAATAGCTAGAATGAAAAAAAGGGGAATATCAACGCATCCGGAAAAAAACGATTGATCTCTATCAATAAACCTGCTAAAGAACCGAACCATAGAGTACTTACTACCGGTGCCACGGAGAGATATGTTTTTAGATCTCGCATTTTAAAAACTCCTCTTTCTGTATTCGTTATTGTAATTTTATTGTAATTTGTAATACATAATGGTAATACATATATGACCGGATGTGTATATGTAGTTAATGACTTACCACTTGTACGCGGAGTTCCTAATTCAAATTGAAATGTACAAAATAGATATTTATTAAAAGAAAAAAATACGTCCATTTCCGCCTTAAATTCCAAAAAAATATTAATTTTTTGTGGTAGATTTCATATTTATTTCATACTTTATATAAGTCTTTTACCATATTATATGTTTGTTATATGATATATGAGACCAAAAGGAAGAAGGAAGAAATGATAAGATAGTTTGTGTATATCAATGTAGGAAATAAAGATGTGGAAAACAAGACAGGGATTCTCTACAATGACACTGTAGACCAATTGAAAGGGATGTAGCGCAGTTTGGTAGCGCGTTTGTTTTGGGTACAAAATGTCACGGGTTCAAATCCTGTCATCCCTACCTATTACTTATCTTCTGAGCAGTAACGAGGGATCAATTGAGATCAATTAATAAAATTGTACATACATAATTAAATAAA